ATAATAAAATGCAGGGCGCCCCCCCCCTTTTTTTTTATTCTAGTAAACAAATAATTTTATTGATATGAGTGTTATATATCAGAAAAATTACCAACTATTCTTTTTTTAAACCATTTCGGTATTAACATAATGGTAGAAAGAGTACCATGTTGTGCCCGGACTTCAAACAGTTTAGCTTTAACCATGTTAATGGTCTCACTTTATTGGTTGATAGAGAATCAAAGTTGACTTACCAATAAAGAACGAAATGCTATGGTTCTTACATATGATTTATTAATTTATTCAGAAGGAATTCGTCGAGATTGTACACTTTTTTCCTATTTATTTATCTTAAAAAAATTAAAATATGTATATAAATAACACAAATAAATAAAGTGCAGCCGGTTGGGTCCAACTTATTCTTGAAATATACAACTCGCACACACTCCCTTTCCAAAAAAAATCAATACACCAAGCACTACACTTAGATTTATTAGATTTGTTGCTAAAATATCGGTATTAAACCCGAAACTCCCGGCGGATGGCCAGTGGCCTAAGGAAACGAAAGAATCGGTTACATTTTTCATATGCTCTCCTCTTATAGATAGGACTAACAAAGAACAGAGTTCTTTTTGTATCACTTGACTTGCCCTTTTTTGATCGATTTCTTTTTCTTAATTTTTTTCTTTGTTTTAAGTTTCTGATAAGATACTTATTAAGTTGGGTCCTAGGTCTCGTAGAAATTGCAAAATATTTCCCTTGTTTAAACACTTCCTAAAAGGAAAGTAAAAATTCCATCGTACTAACCGAAGGACGGGAAGGAAGAAAGCGAGCAAATCCACTAATTCGTCATCCCCAAATCAGTCCTTCCCGGGATATTGTTCCAACAAATACATAATTGTAGGAGTAAAGTAGTGATATAATTCACAGAAGCAAACGGCAACGAATTAATAAAATAAGAAAAAGTGCGTAATGCACTTTTTTACATTTTCATTCTAGGATTAAATTAAACAAAAGGATTTGCAAATAAAAGCGCTAATGCCACAACGAGCCCATAAATGGTTAAAGCTTCCATAAAAGCTAGACTAAGCAATAAAGTGCCTCTTATTTTTCCTTCTGCTTCTGGTTGTCTCGCAATACCTTCTACGGCTTGGCCTGCAGCAGTACCTTGACCAACTCCAGGTCCAATAGAAGCAAGCCCTACGGCCAATCCAGCAGCAATAACGGAAGCGGCAGAAATCAGTGGATTCATGATGATAGGTTCCTCGCACCAAAAAAAAATGGTTAATGATACAATCAACCAAGGAATTATTACTTATTTGATCACTAAAAAATATCGAATCGAAGTAACTAAAACTTCGAAAAAAAAATAATATAGATAGGGATAAACCCTATATAACTAATATATATCTACTATCACATATACATTTGTTTCTTTCATAACGGAAACCACCCGCATTTTTTATTGAATCAGATTCTAGAATAATTCGTCGAAAGATATACAGGAACTGTGGCTGGACTTATAGACATTACATATAGACATATATCTAGTGTGATCTCCCTATCCCTAACCCATCCTTCGTAATATCGTCTATCTTTCCTCTTATAACTCTTATACATATGTATTTCTTATTTCTATCTATATATGTATATGTTACCGAACCAAGTATATTTTCTTGAACCATGCATTGCCTCAGTCGGGGTAAGTTTAAAAAAAGAAGACTGTTTCGAAAACTAATCAATGATGACCCTCCATGGATTCCCCTATATAAGCCGCGGCTAAAGTTGCAAAAATGAGAGCTTGAATACCGCTTGTAAATAATCCAAGAAACATGACAGGGATAGGAACTACTGAAGGTACTAAAGAAACAAGAACAACAACTACTAATTCATCCGCCAATATATTCCCGAAAAGTCGAAAACTCAGAGATAAAGGTTTTGTGAAATCTTCTAGGATGTTAATTGGTAAAAGGATTGGAGTTGGTTGAATGTATTTTCCAAAATAAGCCAATCCTTTTTTGGTAAGACCCGCATAAAAATATGCCACGGACGTGGGTAAAGCTAAAGCAACAGTAGTATTTATATCATTCGTGGGGGCGGCCAACTCTCCATGAGGTAACTGTATGATTTTCCAAGGTAAAAGAGCTCCAGACCAATTAGAAACAAAAATAAATAAGAACATGGTTCCAATAAAGGGAACCCAAGGCCCATATTCTTCTCCAATCTGAGTTTTGCTCAAGTCTCGAATAAATTCAAGAACATATTCAAAGAAATTCTGCCCGTCGGTCGGAATGGTTTGTGGATTCCGAACAGTTATGATAACTGACCCTAATAAGATAGCAATTACTACCCAAGAAGTGATAAGTACTTGAGCATGAATTTGTAAACCTCCTATTTGCCAATATAAATGTTGGCCTACTTCTACACCTGATATATCGTATAATCCTTTGAGTGTTTTAATGGAACATGGTATAACATTCATATTGCCCTCTGACAGAAATCGAACTTAAAAAAAAATTATTTTGATTCAACCATCTCTTTTTCAACTTATCTACTTTCATCATTAATCATATATTTTAAATACCAAGAAATCACATAACATAATATCCCATTTTATCTCTTTTTAAAAATTCAAGACAAGAATAGTAACCAATCTAAGAAATAAAAATAATTAACTAATCTTATTATTCTTAATCATAACATAATCATAATCAACGACTTCTTATATAGCTAGAACGACCCTCACAAATTGCGGATACTAATTTGTTAAGAATCAATCGGATTGAAGCTATAGCGTCATCGTTGGCTGGAATCGCAATATCTGCAAGATTCGGGTCACAATTTGTATCGATTAAACAAATTGTTGGAATTCCCAAAATGACACATTCTCGAAGAGCCGTATATTCTTCTTGCCGATCAACGATGATTACAATATCGGGCAACCCAGCCATATATTTGATCCCACCCAGATATGTTTGCAAAGTGGATAATTTTCTCTTCAACATTGCTGCATCTCTTTTAGGGAGACAGTTGAGTTTCCCCATCTTTTGTTCTGCTCTTAAGTCTCTGAACTTATGAAGTCTCGTTTCTGTAGTGGACCAATTCGTTAACATACCACCGATCCATTTTTTATTAACATAATGACATCGAGCCCTTATTGCAGCTGAGACTACTAAATCCGCTGCTTTATTTTTGGTACCAACCATTAAAAAGGTTTTTCCTCGACTTGCTGCATCAAAAACTAAATCACAGGCTTCTGATAAAAAACGAGCAGTTCTAGTAAGATTTGTAATATGAATACCTTTACGCTTTGCAGAAATGTAAGGGGCCATTCTAGGATTCCATTTCTTAGTACCATGACCAAAAAGAACTCCCGACTCCATCATCTCTTCCAAATGGATGTTCCAATACCTTCTTGTCATTTTTCCCGCGCTTTCTCTCTCTTTTTTTTTTAGAAATAAATAATTGTTCCTACGGAACCTTATACCGAGGTTGACCATTGATACATAGTCCAAACCATTCATTTTTTTTTTTTATTACTTTCTTAATTTTTTTACTTACCAAAACTAGAAAGGAAAAAGAAAAAATCTCTGCTTAGGAATTATGAAATCGCGTAAATGAATTTTCTAATGTGTCATGGAAATTCTTTGGGCTACAAGAACAAAAAAATTCTCGATGGTGTAACAAAATATCTCTCATTTCCAACTTGAATACATTTTTCTTTTTTATTTCAAAATGAATGTTTTTATCTTGCCTTGAACGGTGCACTAATTTTTTAAATCCGGTACCGATAGGGATAATTCCCCCCAGAACAACATTTTCTTTCAGACCCTTCAACCAATCAATACGCCCCCGTAGAGCAGCTTTTGCTAAAACTCTAGCAGTTTCTTGAAAACTTGCTTCAGATATGAAGCTTTGAGTATTCAGAGACGCCCTCGTTATTCCTAATAAAATTGCCCGATAACAGATCGCTTCGTCTAAAGCACGCCCTGCTCGTTCTGCTCGCAGCAATCCGATTAATTCTCCAGGCGAAAAAACATTAGACATTCCGTCTTCTGAAACCAACACTTTTGATGTTACTTGTCGTACAATAATCTCTAGATGTCTATTATGGATCTGCACCCCTTGGGATCGATAAACCTTTTGGATCTTATTAACCAAAGAGATATGGCTTTGGGCTATAGTTAGCTCAGCTCCAATTAAGAATCCCCAAGGAATTCCAAGAATTCTTGGTATACGTTCGTTCCAACCTTCAACTCTCCTTTCAAGGTTCATCGATATTGAACCAATCGAACGCACTTCTAAGATTTGCTCCACTTTTGGAAGTCCTTGCGTTATGTCACCGGATCGGGATTTTTCATATATAAATGTAACTAATGTATCTCCTTCAGAAAGGGTTTCTCCGTAATGTCCGTGAACAGTCGCTCCCGGAGTAGCCAAATAGGGCTTAGCTGATCTTATAACTAAGGAATCAACATGAACAATTAAAATTTGACCAGATTTTTTTATGTGTGTTCCATATTTAACTAGACATAGATTTTCACAAATAAATTGTCCAATGCTAATTATTGTGGATGGTTCTTCACAATAATTGTGATGTAAAAAGCACCAATTCAAATGGGATGGATTCAAAATGATGTTATTGCATGGGTTGGGATTATAAATCCTTCTATTTTCATCTATTAAACAGTATTTAAGTACTTCAAGTACTTGGAAAGTCGCTTTCAAATTATCAAGTATCCGATATTTGTTTACCAAGATCTGATTATGAGTTATTAAATAGTAAGCTGAATAAAAGTTCACTATTTTAGATACAATAGTACCTAGGGGACCCAACAAATCCCTAATTAGAATTATGGGATTCAATTCTTTTACCGTGATGTTATATTTCGAACCATTGAATGGACATGGACCAACTCGAGAACAATTGAATGATGACAAAATTATCAAAGCCTTATTTTGATTCAACAATGTACCAATAGTTGCTTGATGCTGAGTAACTACTGAAATCTTCACTTTAG